AATTAGAGAATAGACAGACGTCTGTTGGCATTCCAGCCTTCCTTCTCCTTTCAGGGCCTATCCGAAAGAGGATCGTACCTCTTGGTCGTGAATATCTGAATAGGACGAACCCGCCTCCGTGGATATCTTTGCTTCGGAACAAAGCAATTAGAATTAGGCTCGGTCAACTGGAATGTGTATTATCCATATGGGAGATCTTCCAATTGAGGAGATCCATCGACCTGAGACGAAGAGAAAGGTCTATCTATCTTCTTTAGTTATTCAATGAAACCAATGATTCGTTATTGGAGCAGATAGCAACAACCATTTCAGCGGACATGCGTATTTTCCGATGGATTTACATGGTTTCATTAGTAGAAATTGTTTGATGTAGCGAGTAATAGGCTCTTTCGCCGTTCAAGAATTCTTGTTTAGGCAGTTCATATCATCCACACATAGTGATCTAAGATTTCAATTCTTCCATGTTTCAGCAGTAGCATATTGTTCCATGGAGCTAAGGCCAAAAAGATGGAAGAAACAAGTGTTTCCACGACTCTACCATCCGGCCAATTCTGTTCCACTTCATCCCCTTTTCATGGGCACATATCTTTACGGCTAAGGAATGGGGAATCTTTCTCCTGTTACATGAATCAAATGTTTCATTTCATCCGGGAAAAGCCATCTCTTTCTCAACAATGTCTTTGTCATTTGATCCAATAGCGTTCCGTTAGATAGGAACAGATTTGATAAATACTGATAACTCTCGGATAGAGTATTAGAACGGAAAGATCCATTAGATAATGAACTATTGGTTCTAAACCATCTCTGGCGATGAATCAACAATTCGAAGTGCTTTTCTTGCGTATTCTTGATGAACCAGCGTTTATATATAGATGTAGGAGGATTTGTTTGGGAAGCAATAAGTCCCTTTGACATCTCTTCATCTGCAAAGAATTCTCGACGTGAAAACACAGAGACAGAGGGCTGATCTTTGAATAGGGAAAAGAATGGATCCGCAGGGTCCCAAATGAATTGGCTTGTTCGAAAAAAGCCTTGTTCTTTGGAAGATCTATCTCGTGTCTGGTACTGCACGGTTCCACTCTGCAAGAACTCCGAATCATTCTCTTGAAGCTCATCCTCTTTATGATAAATGATCCATTTGCCCCGAAATGACCCAGTCCAATAGGGAAATCCCAATTCCGTGGGCCTTTCGATACAATCAAATAGATTGCCACAAGGGCGCCATATTCTAGGAGCCCAAACTATGTGATTGAAGAAATCCTCCTCTATCTGTTGCGGATCAAGGGCCCCTTCCCCTTCTTCAAACTCCGATTCGTATTTTTCATATAGAAATCTCTGATCAACGATAGAACAAGATCCATTTTGCATCATATCTAACTGATTCCTTGGTTCGGACCGAAGAAGTAATGTCACTCGATTATTATCAAACTGACTGCAATATTTTTCTGTCCGTGAGGATCCCGCCAGAGCGCCTTCTACTTCTAATAGTAATAATAGTAATAGGCCATGAACTAGATCAGAATCATTCTCAACGAATCCATAAGAAGTGATCCAATTTTTTTCATCGTGTCTGGATGAAGACCAAAGATCTTGAGCGACCGATCCGGCAGAACAACTCAAAAGATAAAGAAGTATCGTGAATTTCTTCATGCTCGTTCCAAGTTCGAAGTACCATTTGTACAAATAAGAATCCCCTCCCTTACATGATTTCTTCTTCATATAGATAGATATAGGATCTATGGGGCAATTACTTAGAAGTACATTTTGTGTAACAGCCCTTCCTATCTGATAGAAAAGGATCCCATGATCCTGAACCGATCTTATCTGGGATCGAAAATCCCAAGTTTTTCTATGAAGAGCTGATCTAATTGTATTAGTTTCTATAATGGATTTCTTCTGTGTAATACTAATTGATAGGGCCTCATTGATAAGTGCTACAAGATCTCGCGCATTGGAACCCATGGTTATGGACCCGAATCCGTTAGTATGGAACATCTTCTTTTCCAAGTGAAATCCCCTAGTATATGAAAGAATGAAAAAGTGCTTTCGTTGTTGTGGAAGAAGAAGCCTTCGTATCTTAATGCATGTATTTAATTTATTCGGAGCTATTAGAGCGGGATCCACTTTTTGGGGAATATGAGTCGAAGCAATAACAAGAATCTTTCCAGTGGAACATCTTTCACAATCCCTGGAGAGATAGTTCTCTAATAGACCGAGGGATAAGTAATTCGACTCATTCACATGCAGATCATGAATGTTTGGAATCCATATTATGCAAGGAGACATTGCTTTTGCTAATTCGAATTGAAGGGTGATATCAAATCGGTCTATTTTCGGCGTCATATACATAGTTAGCACATTCGTCATAGTTAGCAGCTCCGTATCGATATCAAGGTCATCATCACTATCATCAATATCGTCACTCTCATCAATATCGATATCGTCACTATCATCAATATCGATATCATCAATAAGATAACCTTTAGGCTTGTCATCCAGG